CTTTTAGTTAGAAAGAACTTGCTATGAAAAAAGAAAAAGTATTGGAATCTACACATTGATTTTTTTTGAACCGTATGCGTCAAAAGGCGCCTGTACGGTTTCGAGGGGATACAATTTGACCCTAATCAACCGACTTTATCGAGAAAGATTACTTTTTTTAGGTCAAGAGGTTGATAGTGAGATCTCAAATCAACTTATTGGTCTTATGATATATCTCAGTATCGAGGATGATACCAAAGATCTGTATTTGTTTATAAACTCTCCTGGCGGATGGGTAATACCGGGGGTCGCTCTTTATGATACTATGCAATTTGTGCAACCAGATGTACATACAATATGCATGGGATCAGCCGCTTCAATGGGATCTTTTATCCTGGTAGGAGGAGAAATTACCAAACGTCTAGCATTCCCTCACGCTTGGCGCCAATGAGGCTTTTATTTGAGAGAAAAAAGAAGACTATGCCTTCGCCATATGAAATATGAATATTAAGTAATAATAGCATGGCACTTTGAATTCGATATAAGAAATTCTGTTTTCAAAACATTAGATTATGTATCGAGAGAGTAATATGAGAAAAAGGTATTTCCTATTTTATTATCGGAAGTCCAGTTCAGCGTCACAAACTTTTTTTCACACCAGAGGTCTCTTAACAATATTTATAGTATAGAGCGAAAAAAAAAACTTTTCTTTTTTCATTAGTTTATTTGATCAAAAAAGCAACTTTGGGATTGCTGAATGACAGACAAATCACAGACAAAAAAATATAATAAATATATAAAGCAACGGAGCCATCATAGTATTTTTGAATTCCTCCGAAAGGAAGGGTGGTAAGTTGATCATTTACCGATCGGGGTCTAATCGATCCTATTTTTTGAAGGTAAGGGTCAATTTTATTGTAGAGCCGTATGCAATGCATAATGCCCGTACGGTTGTTCGATTCTATCTTTTTTCTTGTTATTCTTTTATCTTTCTTTTATCTTCCCCTCATCGTGCGAAATAGAGAAACTTTTTATTATCTTATATCATCAGGGTAATGATCCATCAACCCGCTGGTTCTTTTTCTGAAGTAGCAACGGGAGAATTCATCCTGGAAGTGGGAGAACTGCTGAAACTACGTGAAACCCTGACAAGGGTTTATGTACAAAGAACGGGCAAACCTTTATGGGTTGTATCCGAAGACATGGAAAGAGATGTTTTTATGTCAGCAACAGAAGCCCAAGCTTATGGAATTGTTGATCTTGTAGCGGTTGAATGAGAATAGCCTTTATTTCAATTTCACGTCAAGTCGTGATTTAAAATTCACCCTGCCGAGTTTAATATTCTATGATTTTTATTTACTATTGTAATTGTAATTCATAATTATCCGGTTAGGATCGATCTAAACCAGTCCATTATGTATATGATTCAACATGCCAACGATTAAACAACTTATTAGAAATACAAGACAGCCAATTAGAAATGTCACAAAATCCCCCGCGCTTCGGGGATGCCCTCAGCGTCGAGGAACATGTACTAGGGTGTATGTGCGACTCGTTCAGATCATGAACTAGAACAAAGGAAAGAGGACAATGTTCAAATATCAATGATCAAATAGGATAGAAGGGAAAAACGAACTACATTTACTATCTAAAAATAAGAAAATGGATCATATCCCTTTTATTGTGTATGAAATTTATGGTTTCTATTGGTGTAAAACCACTCACCTCAATTCAAGATGAGAAGCAATTCTCCATTGGTAGCAAATGGTTATCCATTAAGCGGAGGAAATCTTAGTTAACCTAGACGCCTCTTGCAAGAACGGACTAACAGGGTCAGCTACCCAGCCAACTTTCATAATTAAATACCGTTACTGTATAGGTAGAGCTCGTTGTGAAAGACCTATTACTGGATAATTCATGGGTAGAGCCGAAGAATGTGAACTATACAAGTTAGCAATAACATTGATTAAATGAAGTAAAGGCTCCGGTGTATAGAGAAGACCTCACCGTTTAAGAAGTAACCATAGAAACGATGGAATCCACTATTTCTTTATCATTGCTATTTTTTAAGTACAATTTCGTATTTCGAGGTGAAATGCCTAGAAAAAATAAAAAATCGTGGTTGGGAAGGTTATAGTAGCCAAAGCCATTGGAATTTTTAGTTTATACATTGGAAAAATCCGTTTTGTTATTAATATACTAGGAAAGGGGCAAAAGAATAACTGAAAGAAAGGAAATCTATTAGTTATTCGTTAAAGTTTCATTTATTCAATGACCAGAATTAGACGGGGATATATCGCTCGGAGACGTAGAACAAAAATTCGTTTATTTGCATCAAGCTTTCGGGGGGCTCATTCAAGACTTACTCGAACTATTACTCAACAAAAAATAAGAGCTTTGGTTTCGGCTCATCGGGATAGGGATAGGCAAAAAATAAATTTTCGTCGTTTGTGGATCACTCGAATAAATGCAGCAATTCGTGAAAGGGGGGTATGCTATAGTTATAGTAGATTAATAAATG